CGGAACGAGCTTTCTCTTTCTCTAAGAAATTTGAAGATGAGAGCAGGTTCCCATTCGAGGAGCGCAATGGAAAGTCAGCCTTTGAGGGTTCATGTCCGAATCAGGGATGTGGTAAGGAAGCGTAGCAGCTCAATTTCAAAGGTTCGCATCGAAACGAAAGGGAAGGCTGAATGGACGAGAAATGAAAGAAAGAAGAAGGGCATCTCAATCTCAACCAGCAAGAGACACATCAGCAGTTGAAGGCAAAGAAAGAGGAAGAGAAGAAATGGATTTGGACCAGCCGTCTTGATGATGAAAAGGGGCCGCTAGGCCGCTGTCCCAAGACCGCTTTCCCAATAGGCAACGGAGCGGAACGAGAAGGAATGAATGCAAGCAGGTCAAGTACACCCCAGGGGAAGAGAATCCGGTTAACATAAAGTCTAAAAAAGAAGAAGATCCTTTGAGAGATCTCATGAAAGCAGGAAATGACCAAATACGAGATTGAAATAGAGGGAGGGATCAAGCAGGCATCGCCGAAGATAGGGATTTGAAAAAGAGATGAAGAATCCCGCCCTGACTGAAGAGAATGGTCTCGAAGGAGGAGAAAGGATATCGAAACTCCGAAAGTAGTACTTCACTTCCACATCTAGATCTAGGAAATTGGAAGCTACATCCATCTCATTGAGTATGGATCCGAGTTCCCCAGAGGCTAGCAATCAAGCAGAAATGAATGGTATCAGGTGGAAGGACAGACCCACCATACAGTGTAGTTCGCAGCTAAAGGCACAAAAGGAAAGAGAAAAAGAGTTAAGCCGCTTGACCTCAAATTGGCGAGGAATTCAAGGAATCATAGGCGCGGAAGGCCAATGAACATCGGCTTCAGACCTTAACCTTAGACGTACCGTACTTCCTCAAGATGAACCTGCTGTAGAGATGATCCAATCCCTGGACTTTCGCTTCTAGCACTGACATCTAATTGAGTAGCGAGTTGAGCCCCTACTATGACTAAGAGAAGCTCCTCGCAGAAAGAAGCCCCTACGATTACTCATCGAAGTTCCGAGCCTTTTTGGTCGCGAGGCAATGACCAAGAGAAGCTCATCGTCCAGGAGACGAAAGCACTCTACTTCCCGCTTAGAGCATGAAAGGGTCCGGAATCATAGGATCGGAACGAGCTTTCTCTCCAATCCACTTGGCGAAAGACATCCCATCCCAGGGAAAAAGAAAGCAAGTCAGACTGAGTTCAATTAGTCCCGTCCTTCCTTCAGGGAATGGTGGGAGGTATAACATTCGATTCTTTCTCTCCTCGGGCAAGAAGGGAAGCCGCTTCACTGATTGAGTTGATGAGCGAAGCCACTTGACCGATGAGGTGAAGGAGTGAGAACTCTTACTATAACAGATACACGAGCCCATCTATTAGAAAAGCTATTTCTTGAGTAGCCAGAATAGTCTGTAGCGAGAAGCGTTCCTCATAGGCCAGCCAGGAGCTACAAGCAACTAGAGCGCAGCGATAAGAGCGGGGACACTCATTAGATTAGTGCTCCCCTTCGATCTATCATGGATTAGGGGGAGAAGCAAGCCGCCCTTGTCGAAAGAAAGACAGATTTCCACTTGCTTCAGACGTAGGGAACTGAAGGTCTAGCTTACGAAGGTTGCCGCCGCAGTTTGTCTCAAGAGGGGGCCGCTGAACGACTGAAAGCCCAACCCGAAAAAGGAGTTGCAGTGCTTTTGATTCTTCCTATAATATGTTATACCAGTCGCCTTCTCGAAGTGCCTTATAAACCTATTCACTCAAATAACCTGATCACCGATTAGTGGCCGGGCTCATCCTTGCATCGTCTGTACTTAACAGTTCCCTTTAGTGTAGTTTCTCGGAGATATCTGGATTATTTTTTTTAATAAAAGAAGAGTCTGGGACGAAAGAGAAGAAAAAAGGGAAGAAAGATCTACGCTACGAAAAGGAGCGAGCGGAGAGAGCATAAAGAGCTATAAGGTACGAGCTTAGAGCCTTGCGTCACTCTGGTATGCTAATCACTTCGTTGTACGACTCTGGAACGGTAGTCGCTTAGTGCGACAGCACTATGGGATGCAAAGAAGCTTCGTCACCCTTCTGTAGTTGCTTGTAGTTTTATTTTTTTCGTCGAGATTGGGTTGGTCATCAGTGTACTTTCTTGCTTGATGTAGTTGCTTATCCTTCAATCCCATCTGTCTATTAGTGAAAGTGGAATCCTCTCCTGTGCAATCAATCTTGGGAGATACTCTTTTGATTTAATGAGACAGATAAAGAAAGGAAAGGAATAAGGCTTTCCCCTCTAAATGGCTGTTAGATTGGTTAGGGGCTCAAAATTACATATATAGGTGTAGAGTACATACCTTAGTCCCCTCCTCCCATATTTTTGTTGCGGGGAAAACCCCCGCGCCCAATATAAATATAGATTTAAAAGACTGACTGCCATCGCAGGTGGTCGGCGGAGCTTAAGTGATTAGCATTTCAAATGCACAAGGATCTAATTCTACTCAAAACAGTTAAATCTTTTTGTGAAATAGCTGTGGGGGAACTGGAGCTCCAACTAAAGTACGACACAGGTTCTCCGGAAAAAGTAAGCAACCCCCTATATGAGTCCACAAAGGACCTCCTGCATAGTGCTCTCCGAAAGGGCATAGCCAAAATTTTGGAAAAACAAAACTTGGCGCTCCCCGAGAAAATGACCCATTCTGAGCTAGTTGATAAATTAATTGATACGCAAGTGGTAGATCAATTTATTGTGGAACCTCCTGATCTAATGCGTATATACAATCTTTTGGAAGATCTTATTCTGTATGATGTGTCGAGTTCTTGCTTTCATACATTGTTAACCCTATTATCGGTCAGTTAGTAATCGGCGAGCCTCAGTAGCTGGCACCCTTTATCATTTTTTTTCCGGTATGCCGCTCCGCGAGCAAGGAGCGAGAGAACCAAGTGGGCTGTGGTGATGTCAGAATTTGCACCTATTTCTATCTATTTAGTGATTAGTCCGCTAGTTTCTTTGATCCTACTTGGTCTTCCTTTTCCATTTGCTTCCAATAGTTCGACCTATCCAGAAAAATTGTCGGCCTACGAATGTGGTTTCGATCCTTTCGGTGATGCCAGAAGTCGTTTCGATATAAGATTTTATCTTGTTTCAATTTTATTTATTATCCCTGATCCGGAAGTAACCTTTTCCTTTCCTTGGGCAGTACCTCCCAACAAGATTGATCTCTTTGGATTTTGGTCCATGATGGCCTTTTTATTGATTTTGACGATTGGATCTTTTTATGAATGGAAAAGGGGTGCTTCGGATCGGGAGTAATCACTAGTTTTAGGGCTAAAATCGGGGGGAAGGACAAAGGAAAGAGCGATGCCTACATTAAATCAATTGATTCGTCATGGTAGAGAAGAAAAACGGCGCACGGACCGTACTCGAGCTTCGGATCAATGTCCCCAGAAGCAAGGAGTATGCCCGCGTGTTTTAACGAGAACACCGAAAAAACCTAATTCAGCTCTACGTAAGATAGCTAAAGTACGGTTGAGCAATCGACATGATATATTTGCTTATATTCCAGGCGAAGGTCATAATTCGCAGGAACATTCTATGGTCTTAATAAGAGGAGGCAGAGTGAAAGATTTGCCAGGTGTGAAATCCCATTGTATTCGAGGAGTCAAGGATTTGCTGGGAATTCCGGATCGAAGAAGAGGCAGATCAAAATATGGTGCAGAAAAACCCAAATAGATATGAATGGAAGATGCCTCTGGAACTAGTTTTTCTCAGTCAGTCGAGGAAAGAACCATAACGTTACGCCCCAAAATAGAACTATACGGAGCCCTTCCGAATGACCTATAATGGAGTCTACTACACTCTTTCTTGGCTAGTGTAGTAGACTCCATTCGCCCGTGGAGGTGAGTGGAGGAAGAATCAAAAAATAGAAAGGTATTGCTTATAATAGTAGCTCGTTCATAAATTCACTCGACCACTTGTTAGTCTTGCTACACTACACGACACGAGTCTAGGGTGAATTTGAAGCAGACACGGTCAAGTGAAGTCGACTTCACAAGTGATTCAACATACCAAAAAAATTAATAAATAAAAAGAGAAGGGTCTCGCCCAGGTGGCTTTCCCGAAGGGTAATGGCTTCAAACTCAAACAAAGAACGTTCTTCTCCAAGGCATGAGTCAAAGAAAATGCTGTATCTATCTAATGCAAGACCCATCGATAAGCTAAGGCTACGACATGAAGGAAGGCCAGAAGAACTACAGAACCACGCCCACCAGAGCTAAAGGGAGACCGAAGGGACTTGCGGAAAAAAACCGAAAGATAGGTAATCCATATGGTGAAAGATGAGAAAGACAGATTTCTTAAAACCGGAAGAAATCGAGTCCACCCACACAACGACCGACGGACTCGTGGTACTGAAAACCTCATTAGATGAGAAGGTAGTTGACTGGCAGACCCCTGAACGTACGTTAGCCAAAAGCCCCTATCAACTCAATCTGGAAAGGGAATAGACCGCCGTGAACTCCGGCGAAACACCCCGTACGACCTGCGGAAGGTGAAGGTCGCTGGCTTGCCCGTGGGCCGTGGTATCTGACGGGACATTGGCCTCCCTCCCGCTATGGCTCGCTGTACGTTCCTTTAGCTATAGGCGTGTCCAATCCTATAATAGTCCGTTCCACATAGTGCAAGGAAGCTCGGTGGGGTTTCATACGAGGGTCCTGCGTACTGTGCCATCGCCCAACCAGTACAGTATGGCCATCCCTGCTATGGTCAACAAGCTCTCTCCCCCATTGGTAGGCAGAAGAGAGGGTTTTTGGAGGGAACTACTAAAGGTGTGTATAAGCCCTACATACTGTGTATGTTAGACTGTCCCTACAGCTGAGCTTCGCTATGAACTAATAGACTAAAATTAGCATAAAATGAAAGATGTATTATAAGTACTGTGAAACCAGTATCCCAATTGTTAAGTCAACCAAAAGGAAATCGGCACACATGAATGACTTTAATTAAATACTTCCCTGGGAAACTCTACAATAATTGGTTTAATCGATCGGTCTGAGGTCTGTGCTCTGTCCACAAAATCCTTTAATGAGATAGATCGGTCCCTGGAATATGTCGTACTCTTCCTGTCCACAAATGACTGTCTTTAATTAGTTCCTATCTTTCTTGCCCTGTAGCAGCAAGAAGTACACATTCATGGATTTCTGTAATTCAATATGGCCTTCCTTTCGATCTCTTTTGAAGGTGCAAAATCTATAATAAATAGAAGTTGAATCCGCTTATGGTATTGGAATTTTTGAAAACATTGGCTCAATCCGTCTACATTCATCTCTGTTTTTTTAAAAAAAAATGGATGTTTTCTTTCGGTCTCTGGTCTCCGGTCTTTCCATCCGTCCACGGCTATTTTATTGTTAATCCTGTCCTCGCCCTTTTGTTAGCAGCTCTTCGATCAACCCAGGAAAGGTGTCTCAGAGGCCATGTTTTATAATCACTTTCATGGCTTGAATGGGTCAAGAAAAGTAGGACCCTTCAAAAGGATCGTTTTTTGGGCTTGATTTTTTTGAAGCGTAGTTTTCCACTCTATTTTCAACTATATATATAACAAGGAGTGGAGCTGGAGAGTCTCTCTCCCCGGCTAGGCTACTACGTTTTCTTGTTTGAAATTCCGGGTCTGGTCTTCATTGGTATTTGCTTTTTGCTTACCCACTACGTTTTTTTCCTTTTCGTTTTTCTCCCGCCCGGTTGAGCTGTCTGAGGTCGATGGTGCATCCGGTAAGCTCTTTCGGTATTCATCTCCAGAGCTCGGTCAGATACTTCAGTCCTTCATTCATATTCTGTCTAAATATCTTCTTTTTTTGTTTATATTGCGAGTTTACAGCTCGAATGTTTTACTTTTCTTCCCCTCGCATGTGAAAAATGGGCGGTCTCCCCTAGACCTTATTCCGTCCAAGCTCTCATAGCATTCGTCTTTCTTCCTTCTCTGCTGCACATCTCTATTCTATTCTTTCTCTCGCTTTATAGAGATCTTGGCTTTCTGGTTTTTTGTTTGGTCAGGGGGTGCAGGGGAGAAATCGTTTAGGAAACCAAGCATGTAATAAGCGGAAATCAATACACATGAAAAGAGTTGTACACGAGTTTGGTAAAGCATTCACCTGTCGGTTGTACGTACATCGACCCGTCGGGAAACTAGAAACTCACCCGCAAGCGCCCTTCTTAGGTCGGCATTTGGCTTTGGCCTTGCTTGTTCGGCTGGCGGATGCAGTATAGTACGAGAATGTATAAGCCAAGTTCGGTACACCAAGCCGTTACAAAAATATCTTTATTTCAAATAGGCTATCCCATATCAGCCGGTCAATCAACAAAGATCTGAAGAATGACCAGTTTTTTTTCCGGGAGAAAGGAAGGAAATTCCATTAGAACATATAACAAAGGCGTGAATGGGAAAATACGATACCACCAAGGCCTTCCAAAAGATTCTGACGGAAGAAAATATGTCTTTCCTTTCGCTTTTGAATGATGGAAATAGAACGTCGAGACTTGCCTCTTGGCTACTTCAAAGAAGTGGAAAGAAGTGACCCGCAGAGGCTAGATCGTTTCACTTGTGCTTCTATAGAAAATCAAACAATTCTATAGCCTCCCCTTGGCGGGCACCGCACCCTTCGCTATGTTCTTAAACGAATGAGACAGCACTCGCTCAGATGAGATGTCCTCTCTTCCCTTCGACTTGTCTAGGCTTCATCCCCGAAAGATCAACTGGCGCAAGACAAGCACACTCGTCGGCAATCAAGATAGGAACCCATCGGTAAGGAAGATCTCCATCCATGCCCTTATCTTCTTCAAGCCAAGCCTTCCCTAAGCCTTAAAGGGGCTAAACTGACGAACCTACCTCTTTTCTTTCTACGAGCGCTGGAACTTGAGTACCGAAACTGAACTACTGGTTTTTCTTCGAGTGATGGCTCTCTTAGGTGACGCCTGCCCGCTACCTGCAATAAAATTTAATGCTCTCCCTCCTGCCCCAATACCGTTACTGGCTTTCTTCGGTTCCTTCTCTGCTTCGGGTGCAGGTTCAACTCCACTGAAATCTTAACTTACAGGTTTACCTAGAAGTCAAAGTCATGATCCCGTCCCTTCAACTATCAGTCCATTGACTAAGAAGTGGACCTGGAACAAAAACTTCACGGAAAGGAAAATCAACCTTCCCTTAAGCCGAAAGCGGCTAGAGCAAGATCGACTGAGTACCAGTACTGCCTTGCCCAAAGCTACCAAAGAAAGTGGAACCCTTGAAAGAGAGACGTAGGCCCGAAAGCAAGAGAAAGAAGGTTTAGTTTACCACTGGAACTGTAGTAGCGGAACTAGCACGACGAACAATGCTCGGCACTCTGTCAAGTGAGCCCCTCTCATTCTCTATAAGCCCTATAGTTGCCATGTATAAGCTTCTTAGCTCAATACCCTTTCACCGCCTTCTCACGCTAATGAAAGCCCTTACAGAACTGCGAGAGCCTTTCCTTCCCCTATACGGAAGGATACTCTATTTGGTCAAAGTCACTTTACAGAAGAGACCAAGTCGTTTACTTCATATTTGTGACTCTTGCCAACAATTGATTCTTTAACTGACACTTGACTCGAACCGCTTGCCATATCTAAACTAGCTACTGGCAAAGAGGGAATTGATTCAAGATCCCCTTGCGCCCTACAGCCCGAAAGTTACTCTCTATCAAAGCACCTGCGGTGGGCTAAGCGCAAGGAGTCTTAGAGTCTCGATACTGGCTAACGGAAAAAGAACGGCAAAGAAGTAGTTGTTCTACAACCCCCAGAACTGTACGCAGCGCTTTTCAAAACAAGAAGTGGTTTGTTTTTTCTAAGTCGCTCCGCGAAAACGGTTTTCTGTCTACGAGCGCCTGTATAACTTCACTAACGTATAGTAACTCATTAGCCTTAAACCGTAACTGAAACACTCTCTTCTCCAACCAAAGCCGCTATCCAGATTCAGAAGCGGAAGCGGAAAGAGTTTACTGAAGAGGCTTTCATCTACGGCCTCCCTAACTAGAAAGAAAGAGGGGATCAAAAAAGCTTTAAACGAGTAAAGTAAGGCCTTGAATAACAACGGCTAAAGTGAAAAGCCTACCGCCCCTACCTGTTCTCTACCCGGACCTAATCCAAGCACTAAATCGATCAAGTTAGTTGGTTTCCGAGCGGGTTCCGCTTTCATAACAAATAAGGCGTAAAAGAAAGGTCTTTTCTTGAAAGGTATATTCAAAGAAACTTAGCTTACCAAGAGTTCCGGAACTAGAGAGATAAGAGATAGGATTTGTTCTCCATACGAGGGAAAGTACTTTTCGTCTATCTGATCTCCTTGACTTGAGTCTCGGAGTCTCGGTTTTAGCGATATTTCTTTTTTCTCTCAGGCTCAAGCTCTGTCTGGTCTTCCTTCCCCATTCCCCACAGGCTTCCGGGAGTGCCGGCTCTGTACTCTGTTCGGACCATAAGACTTGCAACACTGACTTACCGAAAAGACTGACTGCTTTCCGACTTTTTGGGAGTAGGGGCTTTCACTGGAACTGAAACTCTATCTTCTGTTCAACTCGGCTTCCTTAATTTAAAGGCTTTGAGGGCTTTCCACTCGTGCTACCCGAAAGGAACTAGAAGTAACCTTTTATCTAAGCTAAGCTCGCCAGCCGCCAACCAAGCCAATGCGCCATCCCTATCCCTTTTACCGATGGAGCTTCCTTTGATTTGAATGAATGAGTAACGAAGGCGCATGCAAGAGAAAAGAAAGCCCCTATTTGGGCATGAGCCCTAGTACATTGACCTCTCGCAGACCTGAAACTCAAGTTTTTGGCTATTGAAAAATCAAATAATAGAGACGAACAAAGCCATATAGATTCTCAATAAGGGAGGAACTCGACCTCGGCCAGCCGGCCAGGAATGATGACCAATTGCTGGGGGTCGATTTCCTCTTCCTTCCAGATGAAGGGGAGAGATAACTACTATTGAAAGAACGCGAATCGCTCCTCATGAATAGAATCTTCTACTAAAACAGAATCCACAGCAATCGATGAACTGAGCCTAAGCCCACTTGCTGCTGCTGATGAAAGTCCTCCCACTGAAAGAAGTGGAATAAGCAAGCAAAGAACCCAACCAAGCGATTCTCCTTGACCCGACAAAGAAAGAAAGGAACGAACGGGCTTCGCACCGGGCACAGCAAGCAAGAAGGCATGAGCTTTTTAGACCGAGGCTGGGGGAGATATTTACACAGAAGTATTTACAGAAATCGGAATGAATAAGCCCATTCCCTAAACGGAATAGACAGAGACGACAGAAGTCGAAACTGTCACATTATGACAGCCCAAAAACACGGTATAGATGACATTGGATTCATTCATTCCTATATCTTTGAATCGGTCTCAAGTCTGAGGTCATAGCATCCTTGCTTGAAATAGTTCCTCTCCTCAGGCCCTGGCCTAGTAGCTCGGGTCGGGCATGCCCTTTCTTCTATTCTTTCTCGTCCACGAAGCCGGGTCCTTGAAATACTTCTTTCCTCCCCCCAGTGACGCTCCCAAACCGATCGCTATCGTTTTCTTGCTTTCTTGTTGTCTTGAATTTTTATAGAACGGCTTTATATCAGGTATAGTTGGTAGGATGAAGTGGGATGAAGCCTTAGTGGATATAGCAAGTGTGCCGGGGATGCGGCTCGGGCGTAGTAGGTCTGGACGCCTAGCATGAAACAGCCTTCTCTGGTAGCAGCACTATACCTTAGTATAGTATCTTTATAGATTCCAGTCTATATAAAACGTAATTAGCAGAGGTAAGTCTGTCCGGCGTTCCCTCGCGTAAAGGGCGACTTTGGCATCGGCTCTCTCTCGTTAGGTAATTACCGAGGCGAAAGCAGCTCTCTCGGAAGTCAGTTTCCCCGCCATCTTAGTGGGACTAGTCTAATAAACTTTCACTTGAACTGCCAAGACTCGGATTTTTTTTTGTTGTGGTAACGCTCTTCTAGAATTACGTTTAACGTCCCTTTATGACTTTCCCGATCGGCGCCTCGGGTCGGTAGCCGGGCTCCGGGACATTACTACCACGGCTACTATCGACCCGAGCCAAAAGAGGGAAAAGAACGGACTAAGCGAGGAGTTCATTGGCCATACATAGTGAAGGGGGATGGGGTCAACCTCTTTCATGACCCATGGCCCCAGTGTGTCACTTGGTTAGCATTTCTAGAACAAATTTAGTAGGGTTGGTTTTTCGATAGAAAAACAGGGGAGTTGGCTGTAGTTGAGACACGTTTTTCGGATGGACGATATGGATTTTTTCAAGAGGGTTAACCGCTTTTTTAACCGTGAGAGGGAGGTCATTCAGAACCCGCTGGCTCCAGAACCGGCGGAAGTTCCCCACGCCGATCCCCAGCAAGAACAACGTGAGGCACTTCGAAGTGCCATTCACACTTTGATTCTTGAGCAAGTTCGGGAACATTGTGAGAAGGGGAAAGGGCGGCTGTCCATTCACTTTCCGGAAATGGCAGAAAGAGACTCCAGTGCCGCAGAAAACATTATGTCTCGCGATCTGGAAATATCTGCGGAGATGGATACTGAAACCCTCCGCGGATGGGTGGAGGAGAAAAAGGAGAACCCTAATGAATCCCCTAAAATCCCTCATTAGGGAACACCTGTAAGATTAGTCTGCCGCTTTCTTTCATAACAGAGCCGGGAATAACGGCTGGCATAGAAGTCTCTCGCACGCAAGGAGATGCTGCTGCTGGATGTCACGGTTCTGGGGCGCCATGATCCTTCTCTCTGGAACAATCGAGGGCACTGCCTTCCTTCAGCTTTCAGAGGTGGGGGCTGCATCAATCATCGTTCAGTGAGCTATTTATTGCCGCCAATAGCGCTTCGCTTGCATGCAAGGCGGCACGCCAGGTAGAGCTATCGCTAAGGGCGAAGGAGATGCATTTCTGTACTGGTAGTACTGGACAAGCTCTCAGGGAATAATCTCTTTCTTATTTCTGCCTTTCTTTCCCATGACGACTAGGAACAGGCAAATAAAAAATTTCACTTCGAATTTCGGACCTCAACATCCTGCTGCTCATGGTGTTTCACGATCAGTATTGGAAATGAACGGAGAAGTGGTGGAACGTGCGGAACCACATATTGGATTACTCCAGTGCGGCACGAAGCCGCTGACGCCGAGTCGGCTCCTATGCCGCTAGCTATGCCCTGCTTGGTCCCCCGGCGCGGTGGAGATTCCGTAGCGCGTCATGAGCACCGGGCTAAGGGGCGGTTGAGCAACTCAAGCGAACCGCCCTACCTTACTACAACATAGGGACAGAAGGGAGAAGGTTGTGAAGGTGGCCTCGTTATCCACACTTCCGGTCGGATGAATGGAGGACCGACCGACCTGGGTTTTCATGAGCGTTGGCGGGTCCTGGAGTGCCTGTCAAGGGCGCTAGCGCATACCCCGGGGTGATCATCACCACCTGCACCTCACATCTCGGCGCAGTGGAACGTGTAACCCGCCTGCTGTCTCATTCAACTACATTTGTTCCTGTAATCTATAGCCTAACAGAACGCAGCAGCGAGGGACAACCCGCCCATACAGCCAGCGGGGAGGATGGCACTACTGGCCAAAGACCGTCTGGCGAAAACGCCGCGGGCGCGAAGCGTGGTAGGCCTGCGCCGGGGGAGCATAGCATAGGGAGGAAAGGGAGCCCGGACGGTGGAAGAGCCAGGGGAGGCCGGGTCATTTGACGGAAATAGAAGGCTTTTCCCCTATTATAGAAGGCCCTATGAAGTAAAGGGAAGTGCATTAATTCTTGGAAAAAGAGGGAGCGAACCTATATAAAAAATGTAATAAAGTCAATTCAATGAATAGATAGAGTCAACGGTACGACAAAAAGCGCTGCCTAAACGCGAATTCGCTTCCGAGGTCGAGCAGTCTCAATTTCACTACAGGATTTGCGAATGAATGCTGGGCTGGGCCACCTCGAATGGCGTGAGCCGCATGCGGGGAGACCCGCACGTACGGTTTTTAGGGGGATCTGGTCGAAAGACCGGCCGGCGCCCACCCGACTAGAGGGACTGAGAAATTAATAGAGTACAAAACTTATCTTCAAGCTTTACCTTATTTTGATCGTTTAGAGGGCGATCGCGGAGTCACTGAATGAAGTCCTCCGTTTCTTTCGGAGGTGCTGACCCGCAGCGAGGCAGAGATGACTAAGTGACATATGGAATATGGCGACGACAACAGCATGTCGTAGAAGGAGATAACAGGTGGAGCCAGCGACCCACTAAGACTAACGTATCTACAACTACATCCCCGAGTGGCAGTCAAACGGGGACGTGAATGCAAGATGCCAGCGGAATGATCGGCCGGACAGAGGCTAGGGCTGCTTCCTTCCCACCGCGTCCTTCCTTGTGTGTCGGAGATATAAAGCGAGTGCACCGAAAAAAAACGGGAACTGGGTCGATCTATTCTATGGCGAAGCATCCGAAGCATAACTGCACACTCACACGATCTTTGTCGAGAGATAGGAGCATTCGGTGGAACCGGTGAACTACACTTGCTTCTGGATAGATGTGTGGGACAGAGGGCTCGTGGTACCTGCTGCCCACCCTTCCTCCTCCGCTTTGAGAACCGTGTGAACGGGGAGTGGGCAGAAGGGAAGGAGGTCCTCATACGGAGTCGCACACTTACTTGAGCAGTGCGGGAGACTGGGGAATGGGTCGAGTAAACTCCCCTGGGGCCGAAAAAATAACAGACGAAGCTTTACAACGCCCAAAGCCAACCCTTTGATTGGTATTGATTTTTTCTTAGTGATTGATTGGAAAGGAGGGCGCTTGGGTATGTTATAGAAAGGGAAGGCAGAGGTAGTACTTCAAATGGCGAAGAGAGGCGGCTCGGCAGGGAAGGAATGGGAAATCGTCAAGGATGACTTCTTTGTTTTATTGGCGAAACGAAGGGCTAAATAGCGCCAGTGATTCTCTGAGCCGGTCTGGATTTCCAACGCCTCGGGAAAAACTTGTCGAGATAGATGACAGCGCCTTTTTCCTCTCCTCCTTGCCGGGAGGGAAATCTTCTCTTATGGCCTTCACCTCCCGCCCGGCCCGGAAATAGAACCCAGCCCCCCCTTCTGATCCATTCATTTCTGCAAGCAGGGGGGTCCAGAGCGAAGCCTCCCCTCTATTGTATAACAAAAAAAAAGAAGCGATAAGCAAAGTACCAAAGTGGTTGCAGGAACGATACGCTTTGGTTACCGGCGAACGCTTCCAAAGTCGACCCTCTCGAGTTTCCGGCTGTTTCCTAGATTGAAGTAGCCTTTCGTCGCCCTAGCAAACGAAAGAAGTCACTATCAAACAGCTCGCCCTACTGAAGTACCAAAGGTGCGCTCCGCCCGGTGACTAAGAAAGAAATGGGTTTGCGCTTAAATTGAAGTGATGAGGTCGCAAAGAGGGAAGTAGGGCTCCTATTGAAACGCTTTCCCTCCCTCAAAAGGCGACCAGCTTTCAATACTAGTTGTTACGTTACGCTGCCATTTTTCCAATATCATTGAATAGCATGGCCTGGAGCTAAGGTAACTCAAGTGGGAGAGCCGTGTTATGGGTGACCTTATTGCACGGTTCAGAGAGCACTTGTGTATGTGATGCAAGTGAACGTGTACGAAAAAGCTGTCGTAAAGTTTCGTTGTTCGTTCCGTCTTTGACCCTATCTATGTTTCTATGATGGCCCAAGAACACGCTCATTCTTCAGCCGTAGAGAGACTTTTGAATTGCGCGGTACCATTACGAGCTCAATATATACGAGTGTTATTCCGTGAAATAACTCGAATTTCAAATCATTCACTTGCTTTAACTACTCATGCTATGGATGTGGGAGCATCAACTCCGTTCCTGTGGGCTTTTGAGGAGCGGGAGAAATTGTTGGAATTCTATGAAAGAGTCTCGGGAGCCAGGATGCATGCCAATTTCATACGACCAGGTGGAGTGGCACAAGATCTGCCTCTTGGCTTATGTCGAGATATTGATTCCTCCACACAACAATTTGCTTCTCGTATCGACGAATTAGAAGAGATGTCAACCGGCAACCGTATCTGGAAACAACGATTAGTGGATATTGGTACTGTCACTGCACAGCAAGCAAAGGATTGGGGATTCAGTGGTGTAATGTTAAGAGGTCGTGCGACATGAAGACATTGATAGCAATATGGGGGAAGTTCCCATCAGGCAACAACGGTTCCGCCTGACCCTACTTAAGCATGCATATTATGTCAGTGAAGACTTGGTGTGAAGCCTTGGAGCTTACGTTAGAAGAGCAAAAGGCCCGGGGCTAGGGTGAGCTGAGGGGGGACAGCGTAAGTGAGCGAATGTGTGTAAGCCCAGTCAAACATGACTGTTCTAGGCGGGGCGGGCCACCCACCTTCGAATGGTGTTGGTCCCACGGACCGTGAACGGATTTCGCCTCTGGCCTCTGGGCACGTCGGAACCGCATGAGTTCACCGGGGTGGAGCACGGTCCGCCAAAATCGGCATAGGTTAGGTGCTATTGATGGAACATGGTAAGCCTATCTTTCTCCATATGGAAGTGCTGCGGGCATATAGAGATGTGGGTAGAGGAAGCCTCAAAAAGCGAAGGCCGAGCTGTAGGTCACGTGACCTGCACCGAGTTGGTGGCTGACTGGGCTTTTTCCTTGATCAAAGCAGATCAGCTCGCCTTCTTTTTATCCAAAAGTCGGTCGAATCGGGCGGGCCCCTGCCCCGGAACGTCGAATGAAATAGGTGGCCGGGTTCTCTTTCTATAACCCTTTTGATATGATAGGCCCGGCCGCCTTCCCCCTATCCCTTATGATTAGGGGCGGGATCCGATCCGCCCAAGAACGACCAGTCTTGTGGTGGTACGGAAGGCACGGACTCCGCGAACGTCCCGCGCCCCCTTTACTAATAAGGGAAAGAAAGCCTCAACCAGAACCACATTCCTTTTACGTGCGGATGTAGCTAAGTGTCTGACTCTATTGGTCATAGTTCCCTGCT